TAATGCAAGTTCACAGGAAAAAATATCCTTAAGTAAATATAAAAATAATCTCTCTTTAATGAAATACCAAAATCCAGAGGATGTATTTGCACCATACGCTCATTTATGGACTTTTTGTGAAAATTGTGAGAGATCCATTTACAAAGAATATGCGCAAAAAAATAAATATATTTGTCACCATTGTGCATTTCATTTACCAATGGAGAGTTTAGATCGAATCGAATCTTTGATTGATTCTGGTACTTGGGATCCTACGGATGAGAATATGATTTCTATTGATCCCTATGAGATTCTTAGAAAAAATCTTCATATAGAAGATTTGAAACAATATTTTGAACAATGTAAAAAAAGCCAACTTTCATTTTTCTTAGACACGGATGACAAGTTACAGGATAAAGAATTTGACTATTTTGACTTTCGTGAAATATGGAAAATGTACCTATGGATATTTTATCAAAATCAAATTTATCGTGAAATTGAATCAAATTGGTATCTTATTCCTTTTAACGAAGGTATATCAAGGGTATTGAATATACCCATAAATGATGATGAGTATGATGATAAGAGATTTGACGAATTATTACAGGAGAAAGAACTTGAAGACCTTCTCAATTTTCTTCCCTCAGATGAAGTCGATTCAGAGGGTCTAGAGCCAGAGGAATCCACTGTAGAGCAAACTAGCGCAGAAGAATCCACTGCAGAACAAGTTTCTGCAGAGCAAATGTCTACAGATACAGACGAATTCACTGCAGAAGAATCTATTGTAAAGAAATATACTTTAAAGGAATTAGTGCAACTATTTCTTCTAGAAGAAATAGAAGCAAAAGAAGAAATAGAAGCAAAAGAAGAAATACAAACAAAAGAAGAACTAGAAGCAAAAGAAGAAATAGAAGCAAAAGAAGAACTAGAAGAAAAAGAAAAAAACCTTGCTTCTGCTGATGATGAAAATGCTAATCAAAATTCAGAAAAATCAACAAAATCAGAAAAATCAGAAAAATCAAGAGAATCAGAAAAATCACAAGAATCAGAAAAAGATATACCTTATATAGATAAGGTCGATTCTTATCAAAGAGAAACAGGTTTGACTGACGCTATTCAAACAGGAATAGGTGAACTCGACGGTATCCCTGTAGCACTTGCGGTTATGGATTTTCAGTTTATCGGAGGAAGTATGGGGTCGGTAGTGGGTGAAAAAATAACCCGTCTAATTGAGAATGCTAGGATTTTAGGTTTACCTATCATCATTTCTTGTGCTTCTGGAGGAGCTCGTATGCAAGAAGGAAGTTTCAGCTTAATGCAGATGGCTAAAATATCTTCAATTTTATTGAATTATCCATTCTTTAATGACATATTTTTAGTGTCACTTTTAACATCGCCTACAACAGGTGGTGTCACAGCCAGTTTTGGAATGCTTGGTGATATAATTATTGGCGAACCAGATGCATACATTGCATTTGCGGGTAAAAGAGTAATTGAAGAAGTAATGAAAATCGAAGTACCCGAGGGTCTACAGGAAGCTGAATATTTATTTGAAAAAGGCTCATTGGATTCAATTGTCCCGCGTAATCTTTTAAAAGGTGTTCTTAGTGAATTATTTAAGTTCCACCCAAGTTTAATTTTAAAAGCAATGCGAAAGAAAAGGAACTGGAGAGTTTGAATTTTGAATAGAAAAAAATTGATAAACTAGACGAGATGAGCAAATTAAGAATATTCTATTCTTTTCTATTCAAGTATTTTGGATATTTTATGCCCATTCAGTCTTTTTGACTTGCGAAATTACTATAGAATATGTGAGAATGACGATACAATAAGAATTCAAAGAGTTTACACTGATAACAAAATCAGTGTACTTGTAAATGAATGGATTATCAATCAGAGACAAAATTAGGTAGGAATATCATACATCATAGAAGAACAATATCTAGAATTCAAGAGAAAAATTCTCAAAAATTTTGAAAATTTTTTGTTAGGAACGACTTTTCAATTCTAGTAAAGAAATTTCTAAAATTCTTATTTCTTTTTGTATTGATACTGCACTAAAAAAATCCAATCACTTTCTTTTTTTTTTTATTTCTTTTTAGATTTTTTGTTATAATTGCTATGCTAACTATGTCACTTGCTAGTTTTTTTAGAATTTGAATGAAGTTGAGTTGGGATTCAAATATTTTATTTTTTTTTTTGAATCTCAACTTCAAAAAAAAGGATCTCTTTTTATTTTATATGAAATGAATGGATATCTACTTATCTTTTCTTATTTTAGATTTTTAACTTATATTTATAAAAATTTCTAAAAGATAATAAAATATGAAAAAACCTAAACGAAGAATTACTGCTCCACGCATGAATCGACGTCTTTTTTCTAAACGTTTTCGTTTACTTAGACCTATACGACGTAAGATACAAAAAGGACTTATTCATATTCAAGCAAGTTCTAACAATACCATGATAACTGTTACAGATTTGGGAGGTCAAGTAGTTTCTTGGGATTCCGCTGGTACTTCTCGATTCAAAGGTCCAAAAAAAGCAACACCCTATGCTGCCCAAACTGCAACAAGAAATGCTATTTATATGTTAGTAAAAGAGGGTATGGAACGAGCAGCAATTTTGATAAACGGTGCCGGTCCCGGACGAGCTGCAGCATTAAGAACCGTTCTTCAGAGTGGTGTAAAATTAAATTTCATACGTGATGTAACACCTATGCCACATAATGGATGCCGACCTCCTAAAAGAAGACGTGTTTAAAAAAAATCTTTTAATTTAATTTTAATTAAATTAATTAATTGAAAAAAGAAACTCTGGTGTATAGAGACGACCTTATCGTTTGAGAGGTAACCATAGAAATGATGGAATCCACTATTTTATTTTTTTTGAATTGAATATAGAATTCTTTATTGAAGAACGGGAAGAAAAGCAAGAATCGTGGTTGATAAGGTTAAAGTTATACAAAAGCCATAGGAATCGATATTTGATATATTGGAATAGTTCGCTTTGTTATTGATTGACCCTAGTCGAAGAAAAGAATAACTGGGAGAAAACAGATATGATAAACATTTTGTATATTGGGAAAGCAAAAAAAATGATTAACCTATCGGTTAATATTCTTAATTTTCCAAATTCAAGAAATAATTAGTGAAATTTACTGTAGACTTTTCGAATTTTTGTCGAGATTTGATTTTCTTTTTGATGCTATTATTCAATATAGTAGCGAAAATTTTGACGTGATCAATTTCTCCACTCTTTTGAAAATTATCAAAAGAACTTTGTTTCGATTAAGTTTTAATAAAATTATGTTATTTCATAAAATATGTTTTTTCATAAAATTTTATTTTATGAAATAACATATTTTATTACTTACTATTTTGTATTTTTTCACTATTATTTTATTTATTTTTTTTATGATAAAAAACATTGAGATATTTTTAAAAATAAAGACTCTTATTAGAAAGAATAGTCTTGAGTTAATAAAACTAAGGAAATTGACTCAACAACAAGTTTTTTTAGAAACTCTGTTGCAGACTTTTGATTTTATCATAGTTATATTATAGTTATTCTATGGAATTTGAAAAATCTTATTCATTCTTAAGTAACCATATTATATTATGCATATAGATCGATTCGATTTCATATTATCTTATAAGGATCCAAGCCATCGTATTGGATTTCATTTATTTATATAAGTTCAATGTCTCCATAAGATTCTATCGCGAGTTTAACATATTGTTAAAGATATAGTGAAAAACAAAAGGTTTAGATCGATCTAGATCAAACAATTATATTATTTATATATGTATGAGCAAAATAAAAAAGAAAAATACATTCAAAATGAAGTGGAAATGTATTGAGTCGAGAATCGAAAATCCATGTTTACATTATGGTCGTTTCATTCTATCCCCCTTTCAAAAAGGTCAGGCTGATACTTTAGGTACTGCCTTGCGAAGAACATTGCTTAGTGAAATCCAAGGAACTGCTATTACATATATTAGATATATTCAAATTAATAACAAAAAGTTGGAGAAAGTATCTCATGAGTATAGTCATATAGAAGATGTCGAAGAATCAATACATGAAATAATCTTAAATTTAAAACAAATTGTATTAAAGAGTTGTATCCAGGAATCTATTTTTGCATCTATTTGTGTCAGTGGTCCTATGCGTGTAACTGCAGGACATATTAAGCTACCGTCTTCTGTGCAAGTAATTAATAAAAGCCAATATATTGCAACTATAACAAAACCAATAGATTTATCAATTGATTTAGTAATCGAGAGAGATCGAGGTTTTCGTGTTAATGACACACGTTTTAGTGATTTGGGTTATAGTTATAGTATAGATGCTTTATTTATGCCTGTTAGAAATGTCAATTATAATATTCATATTTCTAAAGATGGAGAAAATGAAAAAGAGATACTTTTTTTAGAAATATGGACGAATGGGAGTTTGACTCCTAGAGAAGCACTTCGTCAAGCTTCTCTAAAATTGATTAGTTTTCTTCATTCTTTTCTATTTCTAGAAAATGACGACGATATTTTTTCAGAAGAAGAGAACATAAAACTAGACGACGAGGGAGGACGAAGTTCATGAAGGAAAAGAGGAAGAGAAAGATTTTGAGCCTTATTATTTAATTTATGGATTTTTTATTGGGACTATAAAAAAAAATTCTCAAAAAGGGATTGAAATATTGCATAATAGAAAAAGCAAAAGAATTAGACTACGATTTTTGCTATCATTTAGACCTAGACAAGTGTGAAGAATAATGGTCAAAATTTGTATCAAGAAGCTCAAAAAGAGAATCCTTAGTATATTCTTGCTTTTCTGTTGAAAATTTTTTGATTGACCGATTAGCATTTTCATTAAATACCTTGAAAAATCTCAAAAAAGCTAACATCAATACAACAAGAGACCTTTTAGACAAGATAGATTTGAAAAATGTATCTATAATAGATAATATGAGTATAACAGAAAAAAAGAAGACTTTTATGAAAAAAAAATGTATTCTTAAA